GGCGAGGACTTTTTAATTTCTTTTTATGAATTCAGGAGCAAGCCTATTCAAGCTAAGCTAGGAGAAATGGACAAAAGATATTTAGCTTTATATGAAACCGAGATAAGGACCTATCGGTTCAATTATAGAGATAAGGACCTATCGGTTCAATTATAGAGTAAGGTATCTTCATTGCGTTTTTTGTAAGACAAAACAAGAACAAATTGCTTTGGATGCTTCAAAGTGCCGGCTTAACCAGCTAGACGCTGTCGTAGCTACCACGATAGATGACATCGTTCTGGCGAATAGAATCAAAATAGACATTTTTTTAGTCGTTTATAGGAAACCTGATTTGAAAAACCATTTGGTTAAAATGTTTGAACGCCTGGGAACTTGGGATGTGGGTGGAGGTACCTTGGACTCATTCTTTGAGCAGTTAAGTCGAGAAATAGATTTAGTAGACAACACTCGCTTAAGCGAGTTGTTTAGGTCTTTTCTTCGAGATCTGGGCCCAAGGCTAGAAAGACGTTTCCTTCCATATGAAGGATGTGAGGCATTCGGTCATAGGAAATGTGTTCTCTGCGTATATAATTTCAGAAATACACCGGAACCTTTTACAAAAGATCCGTGCCACTTTTACTGCTCCATTTTCCGCAAAAGATTCTCTAAAACGTTAGTGGAGTTTCTAAAACTCGTTCAAAGCGATTAAGCCCAGTCTTATCCTACTGGGAAGGATCGCATCTCATACTTATCCATGACTGTTTAGGTCTCTAGCATGACCACTTTCTGAAATGTGGAGGGAAGTGGGGTAAATGGCCAAGACTACTGGAAGGATTCCTCTTGGGATAATAGGTACTGTAACTGGTATTCTTGTGATCGGTTTACTAGGTATTTTCTTTTATGGTTCATATTCCGGATTGGGTTCATCCCTGTAGTAATCGTATGAATTAAGTTGTCGACATGAAATCGTAAGAACTTAATGGGTCTGAAAGGGTTGAAAAGAAATTTGATTCAAATTCGACAATGAGCTTTTGATATATGCGTCCGATTTCAACCAAGGTTAAAAGAAAGCTAAAGATCAAGCAAGGAAGCGTTGCGAAAAAGGGGAAGGAAGCCCTTTCTTTTTCGCAAAGGAATGAATCAGTTTTGACTTCCGATTTTTTCTATTTTTTCAGGGTCCGGTCGAAGAAAGAACAAAGCCTAAAACGAAAATAAAAATAACGAAAGAAAATAGGGAAAAGATGGAATATTCCATCTTTTTCCCGAGACTCAGCTTTATCACACTTCTTTGGAAGACAAAGAAAATTAAAAAAAAAAAATACGGCGGTTAGAGCTTATCTTTTTCCACTTTGATTGTCTTATTTGTTGGCGGTGTGTAACTAATAGAAAGAGGGGTGGTGAGATAATACTTCATTTGATGATTGTACAAAGGAGACGTAAGATAGGTTATAAAAAATAAACAACAGAAAAGACTGATACATAATACTAAATGGAGGATTTTTTGATGGAGGATTTTTTGATTGGGCCGGGAATCCTATTTCGTATTCGGTATGGATAAAAGATCTCCCGATGTTCTATTATTCAATTTTCGATGACGAATTGATTAGATAGCTTAGATATTGTTATTCATGATATTGAGCCGATTCAATAGCGTCGAAAGCTAATGCATTCATTGAAGGTAGAGGCGCAAGATTGATTATCTCTAGGGGATTAAATCCCGAGTTATTGTGAAGTAAAAAAAACGATGAGATTATGGAAGTAAATATTCTTGCATTTATTGCTACTGCACTGTTCATTTTAGTTCCTACTGCTTTTCTACTTATCATTTACGTAAAAACAGTCAGTCAAAATAATTAATTTGAATGAAACTTGATCTTATCAATCGTTGAAAAAATAAAATGAAAGGGATTCCAAGTTTTCGTCTTAGCTTAAATGAATAAATGAAATGGACGGTCTAGAATTGTCAGTATTCTCTGAAATCCGATAGTATGGTAAGAAAGAGTCATCGAGTTCTTTCTTACCCTACTCTACTATCTATTAGTCTTATTGTAGTGTCTAAAGTTTGACTCTATAATAAAGCTAGAGGCTTAATATAAAAACCATATTATCTTTATATCCTATATCAGATATGTAAATATATTAGTGTCAATATTCATTTTATATATGGAATTGACATAGGACCCAATTCTATTTCTTTGATACATTTATTTGTTCCGACTGAACGAATTGTTTTACTCTTAGAGAATACATTCCTTGACTAGAATCCAATGAAATTGGAAACTAAAGAGATCTTTATTTTCAATAGTTCAAGCAGAACGATTGAAAAAACAATTAATACAGTTTGATTCCTCAACTCAATAAGTAGTGCTTCTAGAGACCACTTCTTCCCCATACTACGAGTGAAAGAGAAAATGTAAAGACTACCATTAAAGCAGCCCAAGCGAGACTTACTATATCCATGTGAATTATGCCCCCCTATCTCTATGATAGAATTCTTCCATTATTGCTCCCTAATAATAGT